TGTTTATCGTTTATTAATGAGAGGTGAACCTTATAATTATGAAGAACAAGAACAGATACGGAATAATTAAGAAGCAAAAGAAAAAGAACGGAAGGATAAACCAATATACAGAAGTAGCCGCTTCAGGACAACATATATGTATTTCTGCTCACAAAGCCAGAAGAGTAATTGATCAAATTCGTGGGCGTTCCTATGAAGAAACACTTATGATACTAGAACTTATGCCTTATCGAGCATGTTATGCCATTTTAAAATTAGTTTATTCTGCAGCAGCAAATGCTAATCACAATAAAGGTTTTAACGAAACAAGTTTAATCATTAGTAAAGCTGAAGTTAACGAGGGCACGACTGTGAAAAAATTAAAACCCCGAGCTCGAGGGCGGAGTTATCCGATAAGAAGATCCACGTGTCATATAACTATTGTATTGAAAGATATCTCTGTAGATGAACAACTCGAAATAGATAAAAGGAAAAGCTATAAATTGGAGCTGAAGAATCTTTAAAATATTCTATATTATAAAAACTAGAAATACGCTATATTATGTTATGCTTAAAAAAAACAATCGCATGGATAAAAAAACACACGGATATGACGTTTCACGATATATATATATATAGTAGTGGGGGACTATGGGACAAAAAATAAATCCACTTGGTTTCAGGCTTGGTGCAACCCAAGACCATCATTCTCTTTGGTTTGCACAACCAAAAAATTACTCGGAGGATCTACAAGAAGATCAAAAAATAAGAGATTGTATCAAAAATTATGTACAAAAAAATATGAAAATATCCTCTAATGTTGAGGGAATTGCACGTATAGAGATTCAAAAAAGAATTGATTTAATTCAAGTCATAATCTATATGGGATTCCCCAAATTATTAATAGAAGATAGAAATCGAAAAATTGAAGAATTACAGTTAAATGTACAAAAAGAACTCAATTGTGTAAACCGAAAACTCAACATTGCGATTACAAGAATCGCAAACCCTTATGGGCACCCCAACATTCTTGCAGAATTTATAGCCGGACAATTAAAGAATAGAGTTTCGTTTCGCAAAGCAATGAAAAAAGCTATTGAATTAACTGAACAGGCAGGTACAAAAGGAATTCAAGTACAAATTGCGGGGCGTATTGACGGAAAAGAAATTGCCCGTGTCGAATGGATCAGAGAAGGGAGGGTTCCTCTACAAACCATTCGAGCCAAAATAGATTATTGTTCCTACCCAGTTCGGACTATTTATGGGGTATTAGGTATAAAAATTTGGATATTTGTAGACAAAGAATAATAAGAATTTACCTGACTTGTATTTAGTTTTATATTTAGTGATAAAAAAAAGGTGAACAATTCTATAAGGTTGAATAAAAATTCGATTAATCATTTGAGAAAATTGCTATGCTTAGTGTGTGACTCGTCGGTGTTTTTAGGATTAGGATTAAACAACCCGCAGTACGAACTAATAACTAAAGAACTAATAAACAACTCATCACTTCGCATTATCTAGATATAAAGAAAGAGCCAGTCAAAATATGATATGGATATAAGATATATAAGTCATAACATTGTAGCAACTGAATTTTTTTTTGCAAAAAAAAACCAATCTGATTCTTAGTTATAAAGCAAGAAAAGTATATGGATAAACGGAAAGATGAGAGAAAGATAGAAAAAGAAAGACTATCAATGATATATGATTCCAATATGTAAGGTCTATGAGTCATCTCATAAAAGGGAATGTAATAAAGCATCAATACTGAATTGATCCATAATTAGACAAATACGTGGATATGTATAGAACAAAAAATAAAGAGCCCCGAGCCAATAAAGACTGAGAAAGTTGACTCAAAAAAAAAACAAATGAAATTCATTTTTAATTAAGGGCTCCGTTATAGAATTCAGACCTAACCATTATTCGAGAAGTGGTGGGAACGACAGAACCTGTGAATACATAAGATTCTAGTAAAAACGAATCCTAATGATTCATTAGGTAGGATGGCGGAACGAACCAGAAACAAAATAAGTTTTTTTTTAAGTCATGTCATAGACTAATCTTACAACTGAATGTTAAAAGAGTAAATATTCGCCCGCGAATTTCGAATTTCTTTTTATATAAATTTGAGTAAATTCGATATGATAATAAAAAGTAAAACAAAATAAAGATTCGTTTATAACGTTATACCTAAACGACATTATCTATAACTATAAATAGAATACGTATTTAATTAAATAGAATACTAGAATACGTAAATAGAATACTAGAATACGTGTTTAATTATATATTTATATATCAAGTATATATCAAAAGAGAAAAAAGTTCTATTAAATAAAATTTCAAAGAATCCCCCGATTCAGTATATGATTCACCATGTATATTATTTTTTAATCGTTTAATTCGCGAGGAGCTGGATGAGAAGAAACTCTCATGTCCGGTTCTGTAGTAGAGATGAGTGGAATTAATAACCAACCATCAACTATAACCCCAAAAGAACCAGATTCCGTAAACAACATAGAGGAAGAATGAAAGGAATATCTTATCGAGGTAATCGTATTTGCTTTGGTAGATATGCTCTTCAAGCGCTTGAACCCGCTTGGATCACATCTAGACAAATAGAAGCGGGACGACGAGCAATGACACGGAATGCACGTCGTGGCGGAAAAATATGGGTACGTATATTTCCAGACAAACCGGTTACACTAAGACCTACAGAAACACGTATGGGTTCGGGGAAAGGATCCCCTGAATATTGGGTAGCTGTTGTTAAACCCGGCCGAATACTTTATGAAATGAGTGGAGTAGCAGAAAATATAGCCAGAAGGGCTATTTCAATAGCGGCATCCAAAATGCCTATACGAACTCAATTCATTTTTTCGGTAGGATAGCAATGTAGAACCAAAGGAAAAATCTTTTGTGGATAAAAAAACAATTAAGGGTTTCCTGTTTTGTTTTGAACAAACAATATTTCTTTTTTTTTACCCTTTACATTGAAAAAGAAAAAAAAAAAATCAATATATATATATATAAAAACGATATGATTCAACCTCAAACCTATTTGAATGTAGCGGATAACAGCGGAGCCCGAAAATTAATGTGTATTCGAATCATAGGGGCCAGTAATCGACGATATGCTCATATTGGTGACGTTATTGTTGCTGTAATCAAAGAAGCAGTACCAAATACGCCTCTCGAAAGATCCGAAGTGATACGAGCTGTAATTGTACGTACTTGTAAAGAACTCAAAAGAGACAACGGTATGATAATACGATATGATGACAATGCTGCAGTTGTTATTGATCAAGAAGGAAATCCAAAAGGAACCCGTATTTTTGGCGCGATCCCCCGGGAATTAAGACAGCTAAATTTCACTAAAATAGTTTCATTAGCACCTGAAGTATTATAAGGGAAGACCTCGATATACTTTATATTATTTGAATATTAGTTGAATGAAATGGATTCATTTTCTTTTTTATTTAGTAGATTTTTATTTTTATTAGTAAATTGTTTCGATATCACGTATATACCTTATCAAAATTCATAAATATTAATATTTATGAATTCCGAAAAAAAAAAAAGAAAAAAAAAGCATGTTGATTATATCAAAATTCGGGGACAACAATAATCTTAGTTTATCATGAGTAAAGACACTATTGCTGATATAATAACCTCTATACGAAATGCTGACATGAATGAAAAAAGAACAGTTAGAATACCTTCTACTAACATCACTGAAAATATTGTTAAAATCCTTTTACGAGAAGGTTTTATTGAAAACGTGAGAAAACATCAGGAAAGCAATAAATATTTTTTGGTTTTAACCCTACGATATAGAAAAAATAGGAAAGGGCCATATAGAACTCTTTTAAATTTAAAACGGATCAGCCGGCCCGGCCTACGAATATATTCTAACTATCAACGAATTCCTAGAATTTTAGGCGGAATGGGGATTGTAATTCTTTCTACTTCTCGAGGTATAATGACAGACCGAGAAGCTCGAATAGAAGGAATCGGCGGAGAAATTTTGTGTTATATATGGTAATCTTTCTGATAGTCGAATTATATGTTATATGGGGAACTTTGATATTTGCATATTTTTGAAAACAAAAAAACAAAAAAGAGTAACGGGTAGATTTCTAATATTATACCTCTTAGATTCGTTGATACTTCAAAGCCATTTTACCCAGAATTAAAGAACAAAAAAGAATTCGCGAGGGTTTAATTACCGAACTATGTACCAGTAGTATGTATGTTTCGAGTTCGTTTAGATAATGAAAATCCGATTCTGGATTTTGCTTTTGCTTTTGCTTTGGAAAGGGTTTAACATAATTTTATACGTATACTACCAGTAAATAGAATAAAAATTGTAGTAAATTCTTATGATTCAACTATATAATTTGTATACTTCAAAGAAAGATTCAAATAATAATTAGGTGGTAGTGCTTTATATATTGCACATTTTAACTTAAATTGGAATCTAAAAAAAAATAATAATTAGGTGTTTTTTTCAATTTCAGCATTCTTTCGTAGGGATCCAATTCGAATTCGAAGTTAAAAATTTTAAGAAACTCATTTTCTTCCAATTTAAGTAGATTCAAAATTAATAAAATAAAAGGAGTGATAAATATGAAAATAAGGGCCTCCGTTCGTAAAATTTGTGAAAAATGTCGGTTGATCCGTAGGCGGGGACGAATTATAGTAATTTGTTCCAACCCAAGACATAAACAAAGACAAGGATAATCTTTCTAAAACAAAAAGGACTCCCGAAATCAAAAGGACCTGATGTACAAATGTACAAAAAAATAAAAAAATAAGTAAAAAACACGGATCTGTTTTGACATGAAATGGATATATCCATATATCTCTGACTTATATTTATGAGATGATAAAATATGGCAAAGCCTATACCAAAAATTGGTTCACGTAGAAATAGACGTATTGGTTCACGTAAGAATGCGCGTAGAATACCAAAGGGCGTTATTCATGTTCAAGCAAGTTTCAACAATACCATT